GTTGATATTCCCCCATTTGGAATCTATTTATTTCGGATGAGCCGGGCCAATAAAATGAACCAAAAGAGTTCCGAAACATGAACTTTGTACCGCGCACATCGCTTATATGGGCTCTAGAGGGTAGGGGGCGTGAAGAAATATAATATGAAATAAATAAAATAGAAAGAAATGAAAAGGGATTGGGTTACCTTTTTTGTACTGTATCTGAAATGAATCTTATATATTCCCCAGGTTCTACCGCTCTAGACTTTTCAAATTTTAAACCAACTAAAAAAATTTAACTTTTCGGAGATTCATATATTAACATTCTTTTTTAACAAGAGGAGGTACCATATGAACAAACAAAAAAGAAGAGGAACCAGAATCTATTCTTTTCTTTAACTATATATATATGCTTATGCTCTTCACTCACATAAAAAAATATGGGGCATATCTCTAGACACCCAAAAGGATATATTTTTATTTTATATATACATAAGTATGTATCACGATCTAGACTAGTAATGAATATTATATCGATCCATATTGATTAATTCATATCAATATCCATTATTAACCACATGCCAGGAACCAGATTTGAACTGGTGACACGAGGATTTTCAGTCCTCTGCTCTACCAACTGAGCTATCCCGACTCTTCCCGATGCATCATCCCCATACTATGTTAGTTAGAGGGCTTGGGTATATGCCAGTCAATTAAATAGACTCAAAAAAGCATTACAAAGTCTTACCCAGGCCCTGGAATTTATTGGTCTTGGTTGGATCTTCAAAGAAAATACTTTGTAAGTTAAGTTTAACTAAAAATAATTATACGGACTGTGAATGATTCAAATGGGGATTTCTTTCTCATAGATGTTGATTTGCACATATTATTGTATATATCATAAGACTTGTGATAAGAGAGAAACCTTTTTCCCGCGATCCATTTGTGAAAGAGTAGAATGGCTGAGAAACATAACTAATGTTGGAACCGCTGAAAAAAAAAGGATAAAAAATAGTTAGATAAATAGTTATAGTTAGGGAATAAAGCTCATTTTTTTATTGGGGATAGAGGGACTTGAACCCTCACGATTTAAAAAGTCGACGGATTTTCCTCTTACTATAAATTTCATTTTTGTCGGTATTGATATTGACATGTATAATGGGACTCTATCTTTATTCTCGTCCAATCCAATTAGTTAGTTCTTTAAAAGATCTATCAGACTATGGAGTGACTTATTTGATCAGTGAATTAGTTCGATTCACAAGATCTATCAGACATATGGAGTGACTTATTTGATCAGTGAATATTCGATTCACAAGACTTCTTCCATTTTGCATATAAAATAAAAAAAAAAAAGATTTGGATCGCAATTAATCTTTGATATTATATTACGTATATGTATGTATATGGGTTCATCCTTTCTGGAGTTTAAATAGAAGGATTCCTCGATCAACCCAGTCAACTCTATTCGTTAGAACAGCTTCCATTGAGTCTCTGCACCTATCCTTTTTGATTCTTGCTTTCTGAACCCTTTTTGTTTTCTGAAAACAGGATTTGGCTCAGGATTGCCCATTTTTAATTCCAGGGTTTCTCTGAATTTGAAAGTTATCACTTAGTATGTTTCCATACCAAGGCTCAATCCAATCAAGTCCGTAGCGTCTACCAATTTCGCCATATCCCCTTATTTTGTTTTGAGACTAGGATCTCGTTAGGATGCCATCCCTTCTTTATTTTGTTCATTTATTCTGGAGCCGTTTACATGGAATTCTTTAGATATGCATTTCTATGATATGCATTTCCATATAAGAAAAAGTGTTTCTATCTCCTCCTATTTGTTTGAGTTCTTGTCTATTTTCTTTCATATATTGTAGGACCTGTATTTGTATTTAGTCCAATCAAAAATGATTCTATCATTGATGTATCTGCAATTCAATATGGATGGATATATCTCACATATATATGCTTCTCTTACTCTCATTTTTACCTCGATATTTGGAATACTCGAACGGTCGATTCTTTTTTCTCCTTACCTTTCCGAATGAAACCAGAGGAATGTCTCATTTTATTATTATATAATCACTAATGGCTGGACTTGTGCCCTTGTATAAGTATAATTAGAATACAGTTATTCTACTATAAAGTTAAGTACTATTAACCAACCGACTTCAAGATCATAAATATACGATTATACTTACTTAGCCGAGTGAATATTGCATGATCCGACATGATCGTAGTATATTTTTTAACGTTCCGCTTGTCTTATATCCGAAGTGGGGGAAGTAATGAACTGGATTCATCGAACCAACGATCTCAAGTCCCTCTTTTCCATATCGTTCCCATTGACCGGAACCGGGGTGTGGAAGCTCATTCGCGGGACCGGTGAACCTCGTTCTACATTCGAGTCTTCCGTTCAAAGGCTTCGTTCCTTCCCCTTCGAATCCCATTGTTCAAGGCGCGAAAGGGGGATCCTGGTAAGGATCTGAACCATCGGGAGGGGAACCCACGGATCCAAGCCCTCCTCCGTCTCCCCTTGCTGGATCGAAACGGCCAAGTGGATCTGTGTAGTAAGGAAGGGAACCCGCTCCTGGGTGGGAATCCGGCGTGAAATACCCCGAGCTGTCGTTGATTGGGAGCGGGGTGGGCAACTTCTTCCGGTGCTGGCGCCTGCAGCTGGGCCTGTTGAGCCGCCCCCGGGAAAGCTGCTTGATTAGGAAACTGGGTCGAGTTCGAGTTTGACGAGCGCGGAACCCCCGAATAGGCCATCATCATCTTACCGTATTCGGGCTCGTCGGCAGTAATGCCGTCGGTAAAAACAACAGAAAAATATAAAATATAAATGATTTATAAATGTATAAAAAAGACAGGTCTAAAGCCATATCTTATCAATTAGCATGGCGGGCTTTTTCCTCCATATTTACTTTTTATATGATATATATCATATAATATTCTATATATTACATAATAGTATATTCATCATTATGAATTATTATATAGGCAATAGCTAAGATTCTAGCAGTTTACTAAAGTCCTATGCACAGCACAATTTTTTCTATGTGAGCCTGCTTAGCTCAGAGGTTAGAGCATCGCATTTGTAATGCGATGGTCATCGGTTCGATTCCGATAGCCGGCTTTTATCTCTTTGTTCTTTTTTTTACATAATACATAATTAATATAATTAATAATGTCTCCTTGAACTAAAGGAATATTTTAAAGACTTCTTCCCCCTTCTCCAAGGATCGCTGATCCATTATGGCGTAAAAACTTCCAACTATGAATAAAAAATGGATCGGAGCAATTAGATCTCTACCGAACAAATAAGAAAAAGTATACCTAACTTCCTATATATATACAAAAGAGTCTGGATATTGATACAATTCATCTCATTCTTGTAATACAGTACTTTTTTGGATTTAGCTTCGTTTATCGTTTAGTTCAGTCTTAATTTAGGTTTATTCTGTAAAATGAAATTTCAATAAAATAAGGAGTCTTTATGTCTCGTTACCGAGGGCCTCGTTTCAAAAAAATACGCCGTCTGGGTGTTTTACCGGGACTAACTAGTAAAAGGCCGACACCCGGAAGTGATCTTAGAAACCAATCGCGCTCCGGGAAAAGATCTCAATATCGTATTCGTCTAGAAGAAAAACAAAAATTGCGTTTTCATTATGGTCTGACGGAGAGACAATTACTTAAATACGTTCATATCGCCGGAAAAGCCAAAGGGTCAACAGGTCAGGTTTTACTACAATTACTTGAAATGCGTTTGGATAACATCCTTTTTCGATTAGGTATGGCTTCGACCATTCCTGGAGCCCGACAATTAGTTAACCATAGGCATATTTTGGTTAATGGTCGTATAGTAGATATACCAAGTTATCGATGCAAACCCCGAGATATTATTACTACAAGGGATGAACAAAGATCCAGAGCTCTTATTCAAAATTATCTTGATTCATCCCCCCATGAGGAATTGCCAAAACATTTGACTCTTCACTCATCCCAATATAAAGGATCAGTCAATCAAATAATAGATAGTAAGTGGGTCGGTTTGAAAATAAATGAATTACTAGTCGTAGAATATTATTCCCGTCAGACTTGAACCTAACTAAAATAACAAAAAACAAGGCTTCGGAGAATTTTGACCCCCTTTTTGGCGAAGTAAATCGACCTAAGGTAAAGGAAAGGCGCTTGATCTGGATTTTTATCCCATTCATTCATGTATCATAAATGGATCGAGGGGATATTTTCATGCCTTGGCTACTCTTTCCAATTCCAAGATTTTGTGTACCGCAGCAATCACAATTAGGAATATTAAATATAAAATCGATATAAAAATTAAAGAAAGTTCTAATTGTTTGTTGGAATAATTTGGAATAATAATGGTATCTATTGTTGTTATTTTATTTGATACATTTCCATTTCGGTCAGTAATGTTCGTGAATTAGGCGAGGGTACGGAAAGAGAGGGATTCGAACCCTCGGTAAACAAAAGCCTACATAGCAGTTCCAATGCTACGCCTTGAACCACTCGGCCATCTCTCCTACAGAATCTTATGATTATGGTCCAGAAACCGAGTGAATAGCGAGTTATTCATAGTATTGCAGTATTCATATTGTTGCAGTATAGGTATGACCGATCTATTATAAAAATTATAAATAGAATAGAAAAAATAGAAAACTTTTCATCAAAGAAAGATCTTCCTTCGGAAGGGATAAAAAAAACTTATTTCTTGTGAAAAGCCATTAAAAACATGATATATCTTTTGTTTGTTTTGAGTCGTCTTTTTCTGATATTTATACCGGATTAAACCAATGAATTGGAACGAATCGTCTGATCTGATGAATTCATATTTTATACTATGATTACAGCTGGACCGTGGTTCTATTTATAGGGTTCCATAGGAATTAAAAAATAAATGCCCCTCTTTCCAGTTTCAGATTTCTCAACAACTCCTTACTTCATGGATCTATTACAAATTCAGGAATCATACCAGGTTTGAATTTCGATTGTATAGTGTATAC